AAAAAAAAGAGGAAAATGATCGAATAACAATAGCAGAAACTTGGGATAGCATTCTATTTGCTCAAGCAATAAGAGGTTTGATGTTAGTAACACAATCTTTTCTTAGAAAATATATTGTATTACCTTCATTGATAATAGCTAAAAATATGGGCCGTATGTTATTATTCCAATTTCCTGAATGGTACGAGGATTTGAAGGAATGGAATCGAGAAATGCACATTAAGTGCACCTATAATGGTGTTCAATTATCAGAAACAGAATTTCCAAAAGATTGGTTAACAGACGGAATTCAGATAAAGATTTTATTTCCTTTTTGTCTGAAACCTTGGCGAAGACAAAGATCTAAGGTACGATCTCATTATATGGATTCAATGAAAAAACAAGTAAAAAAAGACAATTTTTCTTTTTTAACAGTATGGGGAATGGAAGCGGAACTTCCCTTTGGTTCTCCCCGAAAACGACTTTCTTTTTTTGAACCCATTTTTAAAGAACTCGAAAGAAAAATTAGAAAGCTAAAAAAACAATTTTTTCTCGTTCTAAGGGTCTTAAAGGAAAGAGGAAAATGGTCTCTACAAATTTCAAAAGAAAAAAAAGGATGGGTCATCAAAACGGTTCTTGTTATAAAGCGAATAATGAAAGAACTTGAAAAAGTAAATCCGATTTTTTCATTTGAATTGAAGAAGGTGAAAGTATATAAACCAAATAAAAATGGAAAAGATTCAAAAATAAATAATAAAATTAACCATGAATGGACCATACCAATTCGATCTATGAATTGGACAAATTATTCACTCATAGAAAAAAAAATGAAAGATCTTTATGATAGGATAATCACAACCAAGAATCAAATAGAACAAATCACAAAAGACAATAAAAAAACAGTTTTAACCTATGATGATAAAAGAAAAGGATCAGAATCACAGAAATCTAGTTGGCAGATATTAAAAAGAAACAATATACGATTAATACGTAAATCACATTTTTTTATAAAATTTTTCATTGAAAAAATATACATGGATATCTTGCTATGTACCATAAACATTCCCAGAATCAATATACAACTTTTTTTTGAATCAACAAAAAAAATTATCAATAAATACACTTACAACCATGAAACAAATCAAGAAAAAATTGATGAAATAAATCCAAATAGAATGAACTTTATTTCCACTATAAAAAAGTGGGTTTCAAATACTAATATTAGTAATAAAAATTTAAATAGTTATACTTGCTTGCCCCAAGCATATGTATTTTACAAATTATCACAAACCCAATTACTTAACAAGTATAACTTGAAATATATATTTCAAGATCATGAAACCCATTATTATCTTAGGGATGAAATAAAGGATTATTGTATAACACGAGGACTATTTGATTACAAATCAAGGCATAATAAAATTCAAAAGTCTGGAATGAATAACTGGAAAAACTGGTTAAAGGGTTTTTATCAATACAATTTTTCCCAGATCAAATGGTCTCGATTAGTCCCGAAAAAATGGCGAAATAGAGTCAATCAACTTCGTATGATTAAAAATAAAGACTCAATGAAATTTAATTCATATGAAAACAAAAAAGACCAATTAAGTCATTATGTAAAAGAAGATTATTTCGTAACGGTTTCGTTCACAAAAAAAAAAAAAAAATTGGTTAAAAAACACTACAGATATGATCTTTTATCACATAAATATATGAATTATGAATATATTAATTATGGGGATAAGAAAAACTCCTATTTTTATGGATCAACAGTACAAGTAAAGGAGAACCGGGAGATTCCATATCTATATAATTTCAATACATCGAAACCTGACGCATTTTATCTATTGGTAAGTACAACTATTAGTGATTATCTAGAGGAAAGATATCCTATTGATACGAATATAAATCGGGATAGAAAATATTTTGATTGTAAAATTCTCCATTTTTGTCTTATAAAAAATATTGATATTGAGACTTGGACCAATGCACATATTGGTATCAAGATTAATAAAAATACTAAGACTCAAACTAATAAGTATAAAAACAAAATGAAAAAGAAAGATATTTCGTTTCATAAAGAAATCAACTTATACAAGAAAAAAAAAAACTTTTTTGATTGGATGGGAATGAATCAAAAAAGGTTATATCATAATCCTACCATAGCAAAACTAAAATCTTGGTTCTTACCAGAATTTGTGCTACTTTTTGAAACATATAAAATTAAACCATGGATTATACCAATCCAATTTCTTCTTTTAGATTTTCATAAAAATGAAAAGATTAGTCAATATGAAAACATCAACATAAAAAAAAAAAAAAACCTTCCCATATTATCTAATCAAAAAGAATATATTGATTTAGAAAATTCTAACCAAGAAAAAAACAAACAACAATATCCAAAATATCTTGGATATGATCTAGGAAAACAAAACGAAAAAAAAGATGTTGAAGATAATTACGCGGGATCAGACATTAAAAAACGTAGAAATAAAAAAGAATCTAAGAAGATCAAGGAAGCAGAACTAGATTTATTACTAAAAAAATATTTCCTTTTTCAATTAAGATGGGATGATTCTTTGAGTCAAAGAATGATCAATAATATTAAGGTATATTGTCTCTTACTTAGATTGACAAATGCAAAGCAAATTGCTATATCCTCTATTCAAAGAGGAGAAATGTGTCTGGATGTAATGCTGATTCAAAAGGATCTTGTTCTTACAGAATTGATAAAAAGAGGAATATTAATTATCGAACCAGTTCGTTTATCTATAAAAAGGGATGGGCAATTTATTATCTATCAAACCATAAGTATTTCATTAGTTGATAAAGGTAAAGATAAAGTTAAAACTAATAAAAAATTCATAAAAAAACGAAATGTTGATAAGAATAATTTAGACAAATCCATTGCACAACATAGCGATATGCCTGTGAATGAAGAAAAAAATAATAATTCTAATTTTCTTGTTCCTGAACATATTCTATCTCATCGACGTCGGAGAGAGTTGAGAATTCTAATTTGTTTCAATTTCTGGAATTGGAATGATATAGATAAAACTCCACAATTTTGCAACGAAAACAAAATAATAAACTGTGGACAATTTTTTAATGAGGACAAGCATCTTAATAGAGATGCAAACAACTTTATTAAATTAAAATTATTTCTTTGGCCTAATTACCGATTAGAGGATTTAGCTTGTATGAATCGTTACTGGTTTGATACCCATAACAGCAGTTGTTTTAGTATGTCAAGGATATATATGTATCCCCAATCCAGAATAAGTTAATAAACTAATATTATATTTCCTATATATCACCTGACATAACATATTTGATAGATGGCGAAAGATGTACATATGCATATGTTATGTTACATTTTAGTACCTGATATTGATTTATTTTTAGATTTTGGAATAATAAATTAGTAGAATCTTTATTAAGTAAAAAAAAAAATCACTCTCTTGCGTGAATGATTATATTTTATTCTATCGAAATCCCATTTTATGTTAAAAAAAAAAAAATGGGATTTCGATAGAATAAAAAAGTATGAATAAATCTAAACTTTTGTTTATATCAGATTAAAATGACTGACATAATCATAACATAATATAATAATAATTATTATTTTTCCTGATCGGTAAAATCTAAAAAAAAAAAATAATAATAATAAAGTATAGAAGAATTTTTTTATGGTCAAAAATTCATTTATTTCAGTTATTCTGCAAGACGAAAAAGAAGAAAACAAAGGGTCTGTTGAATTTCAAGTATTCAGTTTCACCAATAAAATACGGAGACTCACCTCGCATTTGGAATTACACAAAAAAGATTTTTTATCTCAAAGAGGTCTACGAAAAATTCTGGGAAAACGTCAACGGCTGTTGGCTTATTTGTCAAAGAAAAATAGAGTAAGTTATAAAAAATTAATTAGTCAGTTAGATATTCGGGAGCTAAAAACTCGTTAATTTGAGGATTCATTTGAAATTTTTTTTAGGTTTTTATTTTTATAAATCTCGTTTTGAGAAATTCATGGAATAATGAATTAGGAAAGAAAAGATATGACTGTACCGGCTACAAGAAAAGATCTCATGATAGTCAATATGGGCCCTCATCACCCATCGATGCATGGTGTTCTTAGACTTATTATAACTCTCGACGGTGAAGATGTTATTGACTGTGACCCCGTATTGGGCTATTTACACAGAGGGATGGAAAAAATAGCGGAAAACCGAACAATTATACAATATCTTCCTTATGTAACACGTTGGGATTATTTAGCTACTATGTTCACCGAAGCAATAACAGTAAATGCACCAGAACAATTGGGAAATGTTCAAGTACCCCAAAGGGCCAGCTATATCAGAGTAATTATGCTAGAGCTGAGTCGTGTAGCTTCGCATTTGTTATGGCTTGGGCCTTTTATGGCGGATATCGGTGCGCAGACTCCCTTTTTCTATATTTTCAGAGAGAGAGAATTGCTATATGATCTATTCGAAGCTGCCACAGGTATGCGAATGATGCATAATTATTTCCGCATCGGAGGAATAGCTGCTGATCTACCTCATGGTTGGATAGATAAATGTTTAGATTTCTGCGATTATTTTTTAACGAGTGTTGTTGAATATGAAAAACTTATTACGCGGAATCCCATTTTTTTGGAACGAGTTGAAGGAGTGGGCATTATTGGTGTAGAAGAAGCAATAAATTGGGGCTTATCAGGACCCATGTTACGAGCTTCTGGGATCCAATGGGATCTTCGTAAAGTTGATCATTATGAATGTTACAATGAATTCGATTGGGAAGTCCAATGGCAAAAAGAAGGGGATTCATTAGCTCGTTATTTAGTACGAATTGGCGAAATGAGGGAATCCATAAAAATTATTCAACAGGCTTTAGAAGGAATTCCCGGAGGACCCTATGAGAATTTAGAAATTCGGCGCTTAGATAGAGCAAAGAATTCCGAATGGAATGATTTTGAATATAGATTCATTAGTAAAAAACCTTCGCCTAATTTTGAATTGTCGAAACAAGAACTTTATGTAAGAGTAGAAGCCCCAAAGGGAGAATTAGGAATTTATTTGATAGGAGATAATAGTGTTTTCCCCTGGAGATGGAAAATTCGTCCGCCCGGTTTTATCAATTTGCAAATTCTTCCTCAGCTAATTAAAAGAATGAAATTGGCTGATATCATGACAATACTAGGTAGTATAGATATCATTATGGGAGAAGTTGACCGTTGAAATGATAATTGGGACAACAGAAACACAAACTATCAATTCTTTTTCTAAATCAGAATCCTTAAAAGAAGTCTATGGACTCATATGGCTATTTATCCCTGCTTTGACCCTTATATTGGGAATCATAATAGGAGTGCTAGTAATTGTATGGTTAGAAAGAGAAATATCCGCAGCGATACAACAACGTATTGGACCCGAATATGCCGGCCCGTTGGGAATTCTTCAAGCTCTAGCAGACGGGACTAAATTACTTTTTAAAGAGGACCTCCTACCATCTAGAGGAGATATTCGTTTGTTTAGTATCGGACCGTCTATAGCAGTCATATCAATTGTATTAAGTTATTTAATAATTCCTTTTGGGTATCGACTTGTTTTAGCTGATCTCAGTATAGGTGTTTTTTTATGGATCTCGATTTCAAGTATTGCTCCTATTGGGCTTCTTATATCAGGATATGTATCGAATAATAAATACTCTTTTTTAGGTGGCTTGCGAGCTGCGGCTCAATCTATTAGTTATGAAATACCATTAACTCTATGTGTGTTATCAATATCTCTACGTGTGATTCGTTAGAACATGAACTTTGACCTCAAAATGAAATAAAGGAAAGAGGAATTAATGTATTGGATAGATATAGATATTTTTATTTTTTTATTCATCAGAGTTATTCAGGTCGATGAGTTAAACCAGATAGTTATATGAGTAAAATAAAACAGCTTATCAATGTGTAGTAAAAAGAGAAAATCTCATTCCCTATATACAAGAATAAAGCAGAAGTAAACATTAAGGAGTATAAACTCTTTATCCCAAGATTGAGATTCTTTAATTAGTCATCATATCTTGAAGCGGGTACAAAAGATCAACTGTATGGGATTACTGTCTTGTATGTATTACCATACAGGAGATCAATCAAAAATCAGTGGACGGTTAGGAACACCAAGGTACACAAAGGATTAGTAATAGAGATAATGTAAGGTATCAAAAAAGAGGTATTTCCACATAAAACGAATCATAAGATGATAGGGGCTTTAAGTTGGTAGAAATGATCAAGCAGTACTTCCCCACGATTCCGATCTAGAGTATGCTCCTAGTCACTGATTAAAGAAATAACTATCAAGAACGAATTAATCCTTTATTCTCAGGAATACCTCTTATGAGAAAGAAGAACAGGAACAAAAGAAATAGAATATAAAAAAGATCTTTATTTATTTTTTCCTAACATCTATACCAATATATATGTATATATGAAATTCATATTCTTTATGATTCAGTAAAGAATGTCTAATTCTTTTTATCTCTTGATATAACGAGTATTTTATTGAAAGATTAAGTTATTACCGAAGATTTAATTATAAGGGATGAGATCAATTCGGAAGCGCCCTTTTTTTGTTATTCTAGCAGACAGAATTCCATTGGTCTAATTTTTGGGACTCTACACGGTATTTTTATTCTATCTACCCCACCCCACAAAGATACCTATAATAATACCGAACCAGTCCTTACATTTATTTGTACGCGGCCATAGAGGAGCCGTATGAAGCTTAGGCCTCATGTACGGTTTTGGAATAGCGGTGAGAACAGTTATGTTATTATCGACTATGATTATCGAACAGTTCAAGTACAGTTGATATAGTTGAGGCGCAGTCAAAATATGGTTTTTGGGGGTGGAATATGTGGCGTCAACCTATAGGGTTTATCGTTTTTATAATTTCTTCTCTAGCAGAATGCGAGAGATTACCTTTTGATTTACCAGAAGCAGAAGAAGAATTAGTAGCAGGTTATCAAACCGAATATTCTGGTATCAAATATGGTTTATTTTATATTGCTTCTTATCTAAATCTCTTAGTTTCTTCATTATTTGTAACAGTTCTTTATTTAGGTGGGTGGAATTTATCTATTCCATACATATCTGTTCCTGAACTTTTCGGAATAAATCAAATTGCTAGAGTCTTTGGAATGACAATTGGTATCTTTATTACATTAGCTAAAGCTTATTTGTTTCTTTTTATATCTATCACAACAAGATGGACTTTACCCAGGATGAGAATGGACCAACTATTAAATCTTGGATGGAAATTTCTTTTACCTATTTCTCTAGGTAATTTATTATTGACAACGTCTTCCCAACTTGTTTCACTATAAATAACACAATACGATAATGGTATTCTAGACTCATAACCTCTCTTAAACAAGAGAAAGAAACATCAACTTATTCGTGGATATCTACAATATGTTTCCTATGGTGACTGGGTTCATGAATTATGGTCAACAAACAATACGAGCCGCAAGGTATATTGGTCAAAGTTTCATAATTACCTTATCCCATGCAAATCGTTTACCTGTAACTATTCAGTATCCTTATGAAAAGTCGATCACATCAGAACGTTTCCGTGGTCGAATCCACTTTGAATTTGATAAATGTATTGCTTGTGAAGTATGTGTTCGTGTGTGTCCCATAGATCTACCTGTTGTTGATTGGAGATTTGAAGGAGATATTAAAAATAAAATATTGATTAACTATAGTATAGATTTTGGTGTCTGTATATTTTGTGGTAACTGTGTCGAATATTGTCCCACTAACTGTTTATCAATGACTGAAGAATATGAACTTTCTACTTATGATCGTCACGAATTGAATTATAATCAAATCGCTTTAGGTCGGTTACCAATGTCAGTAATTGGAGACTACACAATTCAAACAGTTATGAATTCGACTCAAATAAAAATAGACAAAGGTAAATATCTTGATTCAAGAACAATTACCAATTAGTAAGATTTTATTTTTCTATTTTGATAGAAAGGATCCAAGCTTCTTTATTTATTTTTTTTAGTCAATGTAACGAAAAGTAAAACGATAACTATTGATTGTTGAGAATAGCGGGTTTATTTAATATTTTTCGTTTTGATTTGGAAATATAAGATTCCAACTCTTCTTTATCTTCTGAATAAATTAAAATGAAAAAGTTGAGTTGGCCCAATAACTTTATCTACATTAATCTATATTACAATCTATACTGCATTACTACATTAAGATTTTATTTAGGAACGGTATCATAGACAATTAAAAAAATGGGCTAATTTTTACTTCCTGGACTATTCAGTAAGGTCATGAAATCTTTACGATTTATTTATTTATTTTCTTATTTCATACATAATGGATTTACCTGGATCAATACATAATATTGTTGTAGTATTTCTGGGATCAGTTCTTATATTTGGGGGCCTGGGAGTAGTATTATTTACCAATCCAATTTATTCTGCCTTTTCGTTGGGATTGGTTCTTGTTTGTATATCCTTATTCTATATTCTATCGAATTCTTATTTTATAGCTGCTGCACAACTTCTTATTTATGTGGGAGCCATAAATGTCTTAATCATATTTGCTGTAATGTTCATAAATGGCTCAGAATATTCCAATGTTTCCCACCTTTGGACCCTTGGAGATGGGGTTACTTCACTGGTTTGTACAAGTATTTTTTTTTCACTAATTATTACTATCCCGGATACGTCATGGTACGGAATTCTTTGGACTACAAGATCAAACCAGATTCTAGAACAGGACCTAATAAGTTATGTTCAACAAATTGGGATTCATTTATCAACAGATTTTTATCTTCCATTTGAACTCATTTCTATAATTCTTTTAGTTTCTTTAATAGGTGCAATTACTATGGCTCGTCAATCATAAATACTTATGATTTAAAAAATTTTTAGAATTATAAATTTGAAATAAAATAAAAAAGGTGTAAAGGTTTAAGGTTTTTAGTTAAATCTATTGCCAATACCTTCTATTGTTCTGTAATATTTTGTTCTATTCTAGTCAATGAAATCAGTTGAATTGTTATTCATATTTAAATGAATCTAAATTGATGAGGAGTTAGTCAATGATGTTCGAACATGTACTTTTTTTGAGTGTCTATTTATTTTCTATCGGTATCTATGGATTAATCACAAGTCGAAACATGGTTAGAGCACTTATGTGTCTTGAGCTTATACTAAATTCAGTTAATATCAATCTCGTAACATTTTCTGATTTATTTGATAGTCGCCAATTAAAAGGAGACATTTTCTCAATTTTTGTTATAGCTATTGCAGCGACTGAAGCTGCTATTGGATTAGCTATTGTTTCATCGATCCATCATAACAAAAAATCAACTCGTATCAATCAAGCAAATTTGTTGAATAATTAAATTAGTCGTAATCATTCATTATGTAATCATTGATTTTCATTATATAAATTATATAATAATAAAATAATAATTTATATTAATTTGTTAGATTTATTCGAATTTAAAATAGAATTAAAATTCCATTAATATTAATTAAATATTGTATTATTTGTTGACCAATTTGAATTCAGATGTGCGACTTGTATTGTATGACTGTGGTTGTTGAAAGAGAAATCAAAGTATCTTGGCACTTTTTCATGAACAAATTTAGAAATATATTGATTCTTAAAAAAATTAATAAATCATTGATTCATCTGGTGTCTACAATATAAACATATAATTAATTTACTACCATTTATTTTTACCATACCAGATCGAAAATTTTTTATGTTCAAAACGGGAATTTATAGATTTAATGTCACATTCAGTAAAAATTTATGATACATGTATAGGGTGTACTCAATGTGTGCGCGCCTGCCCCACAGATGTATTGGAAATGATACCTTGGGACGGATGTAAAGCTAAACAAATTGCTTCCGCACCAAGAACCGAGGATTGTGTAGGTTGTAAGAGATGTGAATCCGCTTGCCCGACAGACTTTTTGAGTGTCCGTGTTTATTTATGGCATGAAACAACTCGCAGCATGGGTCTATCTTATTAATTGATACGTTACAAAAACTCCACTTGAATCATTTGATTCCTCATTTACCGACAAAAGCCCGTACTCGATAAAATACATATATTATTCCGAGCACGGGCTTTTCTGGTCAAAGCGTATCTTGTCTTTATCACGAGTCATTTTCCTTGGTTTTGGTTAACAATACTTGTTGTTTTGCCTATATTCGCGGGTTCTTCCATTTTTTTTCTTCCCCATAAGGGGAATAAGGTGTTTCGATGGTATACTATATGTATATGCTTATTAGAACTCCTTTTAACGACCTATGCATTCTGTTATCATTTCCAATTGGACGATCCCTTAATCCAATTGGAAGAAGATTGGAAATGGATAAATATTTTGGATTTTCACTGGAGACTGGGAATCGATGGGCTTTCCGTGGGACCCATTTTACTGACAGGATTTATTACTACTTTAGCTACTTTAGCGGCTTGGCCAGTTACTCGAAATTCACGATTATTCCATTTCTTTATGTTAGCAATGTACAGTGGTCAAATAGGATCATTTTCTTCTCGAGACCTTTTACTTTTTTTTATCATGTGGGAGTTAGAATTAATTCCTGTTTACTTACTTTTATCCATGTGGGGAGGAAAGAAGCGCTTATACTCGGCTACAAAGTTCATTTTGTACACTGCGGGGGGTTCTATTTTTCTATTAATAGGAGTTCTAGGTATGGGTTTATATGGCTCCACTGAACCCACATTAGATTTTGAAAGACTTGCTAATCAATCATATCCTATGGCATTGGAAATAATATTCTATTTTGGCTTCCTTATTGTTTATGCTGTCAAATCGCCGATCATACCCCTACATACATGGTTACCAGATACCCATGGAGAAGCACATTACAGTACATGTATGCTTCTTGCCGGAATTTTATTAAAAATGGGAGCATATGGATTGATTCGGATCAATATGGAATTATTACCCCGTGCTCATTCCATATTTTCTCCGTGGTTGGTGATAGTGGGAACAATACAAATAATCTATGCGGCTTTAACCTCTTTTGGTCAACGCAATTTAAAAAAGAGAATAGCCTATTCCTCTGTATCTCACATGGGTTTCACAATTATAGGAATTGGTTCTATAACCAACATGGGACTAAATGGAGCCATTCTACAAATACTTTCTCATGGATTTATTGGTGCTGCACTTTTTTTCTTGGCAGGAACCTGTTGTGATCGAATACCTCTTGTTTCTCTCGACGAAATGGGGGGGATAGCTGTCCCGATGCCGAAAATATTTACAATGTTCAGTAGCTTTTCGATGGCCTCTCTTGCATTGCCAGGGATTAGTGGTTTTGTTGCAGAATTAGTAGTATTTTTTGGAATAATTACCAGCTCAAAATATCTTTTAATTCCAAAAGTACTAATTACTTTTGGAATGGCAATTGGAATGATATTAACTCCTATTTATTTATTATCTATGTTACGTCAGATGTTCTACGGATACAAGTTATTCAATGTTCCAAATTCTAATTTTGTGGATTCTGGACCACGAGAACTTTTTGTTTCGATCTGTCTCTTTTTACCAATAATAGGTATTGGTATTTATCCCGATTTCGTTCTCTTACTATCAGTTGACAAGGTACAAGCTATCTTATCTAATTATTTTTTATAGATATAGTTTTTATTAATGAGACGGCAAGTCTTATAATTCTGTAAAATAAAATGAATTAGAGTTGTAATGAGATGTATCTCGAGTTTTTGCGAATCATTTGACTCCCGAAATAAAATGATTCGCAAAAACTCGAGATACATATGAAATGATGTTCTTATGTTATGTATCGTTTATTCAATTAGATGTTAATGTGAATGAACCATAACTATGTAAACCTATTCCTAATAGATTGATCCCAAAATAACATATCCAAATTATAAGAAATCCTATAGAAGCCGCAAGTGCCGAATGTGTATCTTGTAAACTTTTATTTGTTCTAGTATGTGAATAAATCGCGAATATGATCCAAGTAATAAATGCCCAAGTTTCCTTAGGGTCCCAATTCCAATAAGATCCCCAAGCCTCATTAGCCCATACTGCTCCAGAAAGAATGCCTATGGTTAAAAAGGTAAAGCCTAAACTAATGACACGATAACTCCAATAATCTAAACGCTGAGTCAATTGATATTTGTAATAATTTCGAAATGAAATAAAAGAAGTGTTTTTAAAAACACTTCTTTTATCATTCAAATATTCGACTTCGCCAACGATAAATGATTTAATTACTAAATTCTTGCTTTTAAAAAACATATCAATGTTTTTTCGAAATGTAACGACTAAAAGAGCGACTGATAATAATGATCCACATAAAAGAGCTGCATAGCTTAATAGCATCATACTTACGTGCATCATTAACCACTGAGATTGTAGAGCGGGTACTAATATAGCGGATTGATGCATTTCGGTTGAAAGACCCGACGTGGCGAAACCTTGGGTAAAAATAGCACTTGGCGCGGTTATTACGCTTAAATAATTTTTATTATTTCGTATTTTAGGAATCATATGAATAATGGAGAAACTCCATGAAAGGAAGATTAATGACTCATATAAATTACTTAATGGGGAATGACCCGAATAAATCCAACGAATAACTAATAATCCTGTTATAGATAAAAAGGTAGCTATCATACCTCTTTCCGATGAATTGCGTAATCCTACGATTTCGTGGACTAATAAGGTCATAAAATGAATCGTAATCACAATTGAAATAATCGAAAAAGAGATATGAGTTAATATATGTTCTAAAGTTGCAAATATCATAAAAAGGGCGGGGGTTCTCCATTATAGAATTAAAATCGAGAATTAAATATATTATAGGATCCGCTGTGTCCCTTTTAGGGGATGCCGCCACTCGGACTCGAACCGAGATGCTCTAGCACTGCTTCCTAAGAACAGCGTGTCTACCAATTTCACCATGGCGGCTTATTTGAAATATTAATAAATAATAGTCAATTCATGTTGAATGGTCAAGATTCAAGGATTCAATATAGTTAGTAAACGTTAGAACCGATGAAAAAAGACTTATTTAAATTAATATTTGAATGTTTACTAAGTATTGCCGTAGGGTTTAGCTTTAAGAGTCAACTTTCATGTATCTAGTTTAGAATGTAAAAATGGAGTTATACCAAAACAGTCAGAACTAGATAGTTTTGTTCCAGGCCAAGGGTCGAGTTATAGAACTAAAAATAATCCTTTTTTTAGATGATTTTTTAATTTTAATTAATGTATTGAAAATTAATCTTTATCATAATTTTATTCGAGGCATTTTTCTAATAATTTCGATACCTTAGTATCATTAATAATACTCTTCGTAATTTATTATAAATACTATCTAGTAATTATACTTCTAATTAGGTTTTGGGCTAGGCATATAACAAAAAACTTTTTCTCTATCAATTAAATTTTCACAATTTAAAATTTAATTGATAGAGAAAAATTAGAATACTTAGTACTATACTAAGAGGTCAGTAAACATAAGAATTCTTATTTACTATATAACACGCCACAGCAGTGCAGTTAGTTCTAACTAATATTGATATTAAGGAGTTAAATACATTCACATTCAATACATTAGTTAATGTGAATCATTATATCTTAAAAATTTTTAAGTTCTTAATGGTATGTCGATTTAGATTATTCCAAAATTTTATTACTTGTTTGTTGCACAAAAAAACTTTTTGAATGCCCAGTGGAAACCGATTTAGCTAAAGAAAGAGCTTTTACTGCCGTTAAATATCCCTTCTTCTTCCAAATATTTCTACGAATACGTTTTTTTGATCGAGAAATACGTTTTTTTGGAACCGCCATTCAAAAACAAAATATTAATTTTTATTATTGTATGTGAAAGACATATATTTGGATCGTTTTTTCGTCATTATCCATACTTATCCCATGGATTATAAATACTTTGTTCAAAACATGTAAAACATATCATAATAATATAAATATAATTCTATATAATTATATAATATATATGTAAATATGTAAAAATAAATATATACATATATACAAAATATACCAAAAGATTATGAATTATATATACGTATCCATGTATATATACCTATGCCATATCACATATATATCTAGGGCTAAATTAAATAGATAATAATTTTTTTTTTATTTTTTTTTTTTGTTGATTTCTTTTATTATTGTTCTTTTGGTTGGTGGATTTGAAACAATTAAATTTATAACAATAAAAAAACAAATATTTTTTTATGGAACAAACATATCAATACGCATGGATAATACCCTTTCTTCCACTTCCAGTTACTATGTCAATAGGATTTGGACTTCTATTTATTCCTACAGCAACAAAAAATATTCGTCGTATGTGGGGTTTTACTAGTGTTTTACTGCTAAGTATAACTATGGCCTTTTCGGCCAGTCTGTCTATTCAGCAAATAAATGGAAGTTTTATCTATCAATATTTATGGTCTTGGACTATCAATAATGATTTTTCCTTAGAGTTTGGACACTTGATCGATCCACTTACTTCTATTATGTTAATACTAATTACTACTGTTGGAATCATGGTTCTTATTTATAGTGACAATTATATGTCTCATGATCAAGGATATTTTAGATTTTTTGCTTATATGAGTTTTTCTAATACTTCCATGTTGGGATTAGTTACTAGTTCCAATTTGATACAAATTTATATTTTTTGGGAACTCGTAGGAATGTGTTCATATTTATTAATAGGTTTTTGGTTTACACGACCGGTTGCAGCAAGTGCTTGCCAAAAAGCCTTTATAACTAATCGTGTAGGAGACTTTGGTTTATTATTAGGAATCTTAGCTTTTTATTGGATAACTGGCAGTTTAGAATTTCGGGATTTGTTCAAAATAGTTAATAACTTGATCCATAGTAATGGGGTCAATTCTACATTTGTTACTCTCTGCGCCTTTTTATTATTCGTCGGCGCAATTGCTAAATCTGCACAATTCCCTCTTCATATATGGTTACCTGATGCTATGGAGGGGCCCACCCCTATTTCGGCTCTTATACACGCTGCTACCATGGTAGCAGCGGGAATTTTTCTTGTAGCTCGGCTTCTTCCTCTTTTCAGAGTTATACCTTACATAATGAATTTCGTTTCTTTAATAGGCATAATAACAGTACTATTAGGAGCCACTTTGGCTCTCGCTCAAAGAGATATTAAAAGAAGTTTAGCCTATTCCACAATGTCTCAATTGGGTTATATTATGTTAGCTCTAGGTATAGGTTCTTATCGAGCTGCTTTATTCCATTTAATAACTCATGCCTATTCTAAAGCTTTATTGTTTTTGGGATCCGGATCCATTATTAATTCTATGGAACCTATTGTTGGATATTCACCCGATAAAAGTCAGAATATGGTTCTTATGGGCGGTTTAACAAGATATGTTCCAATTACAAGAACTACTTTCTTATTAGGTACACTTTCTCTTTGTGGTATTCCGCCTCTTGCTTGTTTTTGGTCCAAGGATGAAATTATTAATGATAGTTGGTTGTATTCACCAATTTTTGCAATAATAGCTTGTTTTACAGCGGGATTAACCGCATTTTATATGTTTCGAATGTATTTACTAACCTTTGATGGGCATTTGCGTGTTCATTTTCAAAATTATAGTAGTACTAAAAATAGTTCATTCTATTCCATATCTCTATGGGGAAAAGCAGTACCGAAAGTAGTCAATAGAAATTTACTTTTATCAACAATTAATAATACGGTCTTCTTTTTTTCAAAGGATACATATCAAATTAATGATAATATAAAAAATCGAATGCGATACTTGAGTACTTCTTTTATAAATAAATACACTTACATGTATCCTCACGAATCGGACAATACTATGCTATTTCCTCTTCTTATATTGACACTATTTACTTTGTTCATGGGATCAATAGGAATTGATTTTGATCAAGGAGTAGTAGATTTTGATATATTATCGAAATGGTTAACTCCATCGAGAAACCTTTTGAATAAAAATTCAAACTATTCTGTGAATTGGTATGAATTTTTTACAAATGCAATTTTTTCAGTAAGTATAGCTCTTTTTGGACTATTTGTAGCATCCATTTTATATGGGTCTGTTTATTCATCTTTCAAGAATTTGGACTTAATCAATTCATTTGTAAAAAGGGGTCCTAAAAGGATTATCTTGGACCAAATAAAAAAAGTGGTATACAATTGGTCATATAATCGTGGTTACATAGACATTTTTTATACTAGAGTCTTAATCATGAGTATAAGAGGATTAGCCGAACTAATTCAGTTTTTTGATAGACGTATAATTGATGGAATTATAAATGGGGTTGGGGTTGCAAGTTTCTTTATGGGAGAAGGGATCAAATATATGGGAGGTGGACGAATTTCGTCTTATCTATTCTTGTATTTATCTTATGTATTAATATTTTTATTAATCTTTTTATTTTATAATTATTTTATAATAAATTCTTAGTGACGGATACGTAAAAGATATTTTTTCTTTTCCATCACTTGGACATGTATAAAAAAAATATTGTGACATTTCATTTCGTACAGCATTTTCAAATAGATCATTTTTTATATATCTAAATGGACGATTCCATCGTTTATAATCGAAAAAAAAAGTCATAAGAGGTTTTTCAAACCGGAAATGGGCATGGGTCTTTTCTTTTTTTTCTTCTTTAAGTCTTCCCAATTCCCAATTCTCTTGATACCCATCAAGATAAGAATCTTCGTCAACAGGGCTATCCTTATAGGATGTCTCTTTAAAGTGGAATTCATCTTTTGTTTTTTCCTTTCCATTCACCCGGATCTCTTCCGTTTCATCTATTTTGTCCAGATCCTCTTTTTCTTCCGAACAAAGGGAAGGGTCTTCTTCGGTGGATCCCCCTTGTTCCTGTTTAGTCGCCTTCGTTTCGGAAGTTGTTTCTACATCGATTTCTTCCTCACTTTCTCCCTTTTCTTCTGTTTCTGAGGTTTCTTTCAGTTTCTTAGTGACAATAGGCGACGGCATTCTGCCTAAATAGTAGACACAAGTGATAAATAAGAGAATACTAAAGATTCGAGCCATATAATTTCTCAATTCTGACACAAGGTACTTATTAGATCGAATAGAATGATTTTGCCGTATCCAGACTAAGACCAATCCAACCCATTTCATGAATAAAATGTGACCAATTAACCAACCAACAAAACTACTTGTTACAAATAACATCTTATTGTTGCATCGAAACGTATAAATGTTGACTAATCTGGTTAACGTTGAGCTTGGTAAAATGAAATGGTTGAATAATTGAAAAATTAGATTATTCAGGAATACACATTGAATGCTGAGATTACGCATTGAATTTCTGGTAGTAGATCCATAATCAAAAAGGTTTTTGTGATTGTTCCAGAAGAAATGAAACAAAAGATACGGTAGAACTAGGACAGTTATTGTATGAGGTCTACCCAATGCTAGATGCAGAGGCGCAT